CTCTACAAATAAAAACCGAGGATTGGGACTCCATTGCTGTCATTTCATATGTATATGGTTATAATTATTTACGCTCTCAGTGTGCCTATGATGTAGCACCGGGCGGATTTTTAGCTAGTGTGTATCATCTTACGAGAATACAGTATGGTATAGATAAACCCGAAGAGGTATGCATAAAAGTATTTGCTCCAAGGAATAATCCTAGAATCCCGTCTGTTTTCTGGATTTGGAGAAGTGCTGATTTTCAAGAACGCGAATCTTATGATATGTTGGGAATCTCTTATGATAATCATCCACGCCTTAAACGTATCTTAATGCCGGAAAGTTGGATAGGCTGGCCTTTACGTAAGGATTATATTACCCCAAATTTCTATGAAATACAAGATGCTCATTGAATGATAAGAAACAAATGTTCACTTATACGACACGACTCCAGATTTCATTCAAGTCAAGGAATTTACGTTCCGTTTTAGATGAAAGAGAATAACTACTGGACTATAATTCGTATTATGGATAGGCTAAGCTAAAAAGGGCTTGATTGATATTACCCAATTAATTTGGAAAATATCATATTCATTTTGTTCGTATGAGCAGAAAAAATAGGATTAATCAAAAGAGTTCTGCATCATGAACTTTGTACCGCGCACATCACTTAGATGGACCCAGGAAGGTAACATAAGCAAGAATGGAGAAATAGAATAAATTAAATATAAAAGAAAATACTAAATTAATAAATGAAAAGAAATTGGATTTGATTTGTACTGTGTTTGAAATGCATTCTGTCTATTCTTATCCTTCAACTACTCTTTTTGATATATATATGTCTTTTTGATATATATATATATATGAAGACTTTACATTTTTTTGAGTGAGAGAAAGCACAATATTCACGAACAAAAAAGAAACAAAAAATAAAGGGAAGCATAAGCTCACTTTGTTCTTTATCATAACCATACATATATTTTTTACCGACCTCTAAAAACTGGTGTATATATCTATATACCTAGATGAATAAATATGTATCATACTCTAGACTATTAACGAATATGTATCTGAATCCCGATACATCTCGATTAATTTGTATGAATATCTATCCGATACATTTTTTCTGTTGTGTCAGGAACCAGATTTGAACTGGTGACACGAGGATTTTCAGTCCTCTGCTCTACCACCTGAGCTATCCCGACCATTTCTTGTGCATCATCCTAGTGGAGTACTTGTACTTATGTCAATTAAAGTAAGTAAAATCAAAAAATAGTCAAAAATATTACTTAGTAAATGTAAGGATAATGATATGGATTCTAAATGATTTAATAATAGAGATTCCTTGCCTATATATATATGTTCATTTGTATGGGATCAAATCCAAAGATTTCTGTTTGGTTGGATTCATTTGTGAAAGAGTAAAATGAATGAGAAAGAAAGATAGTTAATTTTGTTTGAACCATTGCTGACAAAAAGAGGATAAAGACTTAGCTTAGTAAGTAAAATGGGCTTTTTTATTGGGGATAGAGGGACTTGAACCCTCACGATTTCTAAAGTCGACGGATTTTCCTCTTACTATAAATTTCATTGTTGTCGGTATTGACTGACACGTAGAATGGGACTCTCTCTTTATTCTCGTCCGATTAATCAGTTTTTCAAAAGATCTATCAAACTTTGGAATGAATGGTTTGATTACTTAATATTCGATTCTTCGTTCACCTTCCATTGGAATGCATTTCTGCAATTATTCAGAATTTCCTAATAAACATTAATAATAATAATATAATTAATAATATAATAATTAATAATATAAATATATTATATGATATGGATTTATATGATATGGATTCGGATCATGATTAATCGTTTGATATGTAAGTATGTATACGTACGTATTAGGTATATCCGTCCATCCTTTCCGTAATTTCGATAGAGGGATTACAGTTACCAACGCAACGTAGTCAACTCTATTCGTTAGAACAGCTTCCATCGAGTCTCTGCACCTATCCTTCCTTTTTGATTCTAGTTTTATAAACCCTTGTTTTATCAAAATATCAGGATTTGGCTCAGGATTGCCCGTTTTTAATTCCAGGGTTTCTCTGAATTTGGAAGTTAACACTTAGCAGGTTTCCATACCAAGGCTCAATCCAATCAAGTCCGTAGCGTCTACCAATTTCGCCATATCCCCTTTCCTTTTTCTTTTAGACCGCGATCCATTTGTAATTTCATCCATCTCTTTCATTTATTTATTTGGAAACCATTGAATTTATTAGATAATGATTCCTATATCGAAAAATGTAGGGGATATTTTCCTTTTTTGACCATGCTCTATCAGTTCATCTTTATTGGATTGCATAAACCTTGTTTATTTCAATCAGAAATGATTCTATCATTGATGTATTTGCAATTCAATATGAATAAATATATCCCACATATATTTTCTCTCTCTCTTTCATTTTTACAGTGTTATTTGGAATACTGTAACGTTCGATATTCATTCTTTTTTTTCTTCCTACCTCCTCCTTTCCCAAATGAAACCAGAATAATGTCGCATTCTAATTTAGATTGTATCTTTATCCTTAGCTTATTCTTTTATTAGGACCGATCCGCTAGAATTTAATTAGCATAATTTGCTATAACTGCTTTAGTTAAGCTTTAAGAAAAATTCTCTTTTTTCTAATCAGAATTTCCAATTTAATTTGGTATGATCATAGAGATAGATTTTCATTAATGAAATATGATGCTATATATTATATTCTTAACTTAAGTATATTATATTCTTAACTAAAAGATTCGAATATATTTCGAATATATTTTTTTATATACTTTTCGTTTTTATATACTTTTAGTATATTATCTATATTTTATATTATATATATTTATTATATCTATATAATAATAATAATCTATATTTTATATTATATATATTTATTATATCTATATAATAATAATATATATACATTATATTATATATATACAATTAATATACCTAATTACTAATTATATATATATGTTATATATTATGTATACATATACACTGTATTTTATATACCGAAATTCTACATACATAATTCTAGTTCTAGTATAGAATATACATTCATAATACATAATATATGTTATATTATTTTTATTAAGAAGAAATTTCGAATTAGAACTTGTAACTATGGAACTATGAACTATATAGTTTTCCTGTAGTTTATATGAAATTAATAGCTAAGATTAATAGCAAAGATCCGACATCTTTATGAATTCCTATACACTATTTGTAAGACTATTTCTGTTATACGAGAGCCCGCTTAGCTCAGAGGTTAGAGCATCGCATTTGTAATGCGATGGTCATCGGTTCGACTCCGATAGCCGGCTTTTGCTCTATCAATTTTTCTATGATTGATAATCTCGTCCTCTCCTTTTTTTCTCCAAATGAAATGCTGGATCCCTGATCTATTATGTCGTGGTAACTTACAACTATTAATAAATCAACTAATAAATCAACTATTAATAAATAATGAATTAGAACAATTAGATCTCTACCGAAGAAATCATCAAACAGAGCCTCAACTTCTTATCCTTATCCTATATATATATACATATATATACAATATATATAGACATAGACAAAAAATCTATACAAAAAATACGGATATTGATAGAATTTCTTTATTATTTTTTTTTTACTTGTAGTACTTTAGTGGATTTTGTTTTGTTTATCCTTTAGTTCAGTTTTAATTTCGATTTATTGTGTAAAATGAAATTTCAATAAAATAAAAAAGGAGTCTTTATGTCTCGTTACCGAGGACCTCGTTTCAAAAAAATACGCCGTCTGGGAGCTTTACCAGGACTAACTAGTAAAAGGCCTAGATCCGGAAGTGATCTTAAAAACCAATTGCGTTCTGGGAAAAGATCGCAATATCGTATTCGTCTAGAAGAAAAACAGAAATTACGTTTTCATTATGGTCTGACAGAGCGACAATTACTTAGATATGTACATATCGCTGGAAAAGCCAAAGGGTCAACAGGTCAGGTTTTACTACAACTACTTGAAATGCGTTTGGATAACATCCTTTTTCGATTGGGTATGGCTTCGACCATTCCTGGAGCCAGGCAATTAGTTAACCATAGACATATTTTAGTTAATGGTCGTATCGTGGATATACCAAGTTATCGTTGCAAACCCCGCGATATTATTACTACAAAGGATAACCAAAGATCAAAAGGTCTAATTCAAAATTCTATTGCTTCATCTACCCACGAGGAATTGCCAAAACATTTGACTATTGACTCACTCCAATATAAAGGAGTAGTAAATCAAATAATAGATAGTAAATGGATCGGTTTGAAAATAAACGAGTTGTTAGTCGTAGAATATTATTCTCGTCAAACTTGAACCTAACGAAAATAAGAAAAGATAGGTTCATAGAATTTTACCTCTTTTTCACCGAACTAAATAGACCTAAGGGTCTTAATCCACATTTTTAGCATTAACGTATCACAAATGGATCACCAGTAGGATTTTTTTCTTTTTTGCTCTTTCCTATATTTTACGTACTACAGTAATTAGGAATAGAGAATTTATATCAAATAAGAGAAAAGTCTTATTGCTGGAATGATGGTATCAATTGTTATTTGATTTGATATCTATTGGTCGGTAACGTTGTTAAATTAACAGAAACGGAAAGAGAGGGATTCGAACCCTCGGTAAACAAAAGCCTACATAGCAGTTCCAATGCTACGCCTTCAACCACTCGGCCATCTCTCCTATATAATCTTATTATTGACTCGAAACTGAATGAATAGCGAGTTATTCATATTACTGCCATACAGGTAGGACCAATCACAGATTCCATAGGAAAAATTCTTTTCCAATTTAATATTTCTTAACAACAACTTCGCGCATGAGCTACCCCACGGATCTCTTCCAAATTCATGAATCAATCGTCCCATGGATTTTTCTATTTCGATTGTATAGCGTGCCGTATACACCTTATGCAAACCGAACGTATGTTTATTCTACTCTTACTCTATTTTATCATGTTTATCATGTATTGATTATTCCATTCTTTTTTCTCTTTGGATCATAACCAAATCAAAACTTCTCGAGTTATCAGAATTCGTAGTAAAATAAAGTCCTTAATTATTCAACGTAGATGAAATAGTAATAGTTCTGCTCATTGGTATACTAAAAAATAGGAATGAAATCTAATCTGATTCAATTATTTCATATCTCTCGTTGTCCAAATAAAAAGGGGAACCATTTGAGCGGAAAGCCCATATCTATCTATTTCTTAGAATATAATTATTCTGTTTTTATGTTATTTTGTACTGTAAAATTCCTTTGTTTGTGGGATCATTTTCCCCGAGGGGAATGAAAAGAATTATAGAATGGATTGCTAATTATGCCTAGATCTCGTATAAATGGAAATTTTATTGATAAGACCTTTTCCATTGTAGCCAATATCTTATTACGAATAATTCCGACAACGTCAGGAGAAAAAAAGGCATTTACCTATTACAGAGATGGTGCGATTTGATTTTTTTTCTTATTTTTTGAGCCCTCACCTCAGTCTTACGAGAGAGAGAGGCGGTTCGGGATAGAAAGAACCAAATTATTGAAATAAACCTACGCTTGGTGAAGGTGAAGTTTGGAAATAGAACAATTCCTTCTGTCGTGTATCCTCGATTGATGCAGCCTCAGATGCTTCAATTGTCGATTTTAGTATTGAGCGAAAGGTTACACCTATAGGTTCTGTATTGCAGGTCAATCCTACTTCACTAGTACCAATAGGCAGCATAGGGGAAAAAGCACTACACCTAGGAATAGGAATCAACAACACAAAAACTTTGTTATATTTGTTATAAATTACCCTTTTCCTTATCGGTATCGGGACTAACAAAAATGGTTGGGACAACAAACATCCATCTCGTTCGTACTTTGGATACCCGTATAACCATCAAAGATCGTTGAAGTGACTAATTCCTGGAAATAGGAGGCGTTGAGGACAAAGAAATTGTTGGAGTTACTATTTCTATCTAGCACTAATATGATTAGTGTTAAGAAAAAACCTCTTGCGGGAAGGCTGGCTAGAGATTTCTTGTAAAAATACTAGCTCCTTTCAGTTCATAATGATATGAGAATAGTTCAATTTTTATTCTATGGACTATTCCCCTTAGTCCTATGCACAGAAGGGAGGAGCCGTATGAGATGAAAATCTCATGTACGGTTCTGGAACGGAGATTTTTTGAATAGAATGAACGACCGTAACGGATGTTGGCTCAATCTGAAGGAAATTATGCGGAAGCTTTACAGAATTATTATGAAGCTACGCGACCAGAAATTGATCCCTATGATCGAAGTTATATACTCTATAACATAGGCCTTATACACACAAGCAATGGAGAGCATACAAAAGCTTTGGAATATTATTTCCGTGCACTAGAACGAAACCCATTCTTACCACAAGCTTTTAATAATATGGCCGTGATCTGTCATTACGTGCGACTATCTCCACTATAGAAAGAAGGAAAAAGGATCAAATTGGCTAGTAAATAACTAGTCAATAAATAGGCTTTCTACATATGCATCGTTCAAAGCAACGATTTTTATCAGCTGTAGCAAGGAAAGAGACTTCACGAGAACCACAATAGGAAGAAAAAAAGTACGGCCTATATACTATACTCTATGGATAAAGGATCAAATTGATAGAGAAAGCACCGTAAAGATCAATTAGCGAGCTATTGGGTCGATACAGTTAAGAACTGCTTACTTATGTCATGATATGGGACAAAAAAAGTTAGGAATCAACTTATGTAATAGAGTCGATCCACTAAGGTATTGAGCAGCGGTGTAGCATCAGATCCCAAAGATAGTAAGTTCTTTTTTCTTATGGAGAAAAGTCTTTTTCAAAGATTCTATATGAATTTCATATATGAAACCGAGATAGTTACCTTTCAGAAAATTCTAACGATATAGGGGATATCTATGCTTCAGTCTTCTGAAGGTGGGAGAAAAGATCAAACTGATTATTGATCAAAATTAGGGTTTGAAACTTATGTAATTAACTTCTTTTGGTTAACCCAAGAAAAAATGGGATAGATTTATGAGAAATCTAATTCAGTTAGCATAGGGTAGATTAAGATAGGACACAAAAAGAATCAATTTATGAGCCGTATGAGGTAGGAAACTCTCAAGTACGGTTCTAAGGAAAGGAACCACCTATTCCGACCGGGGAGAACAAGCCATTTTACAGGGTGATTCTGAAATTGCGGAGGCTTGGTCCGATCAAGCTGCTGAGTATTGGAAACAAGCTATAGCGCTTACGCCAGGTAATTATATTGAAGCACATAATTGGTTGAAGATCACAAAGCGCTTCGAATTCGAATAAGACCATTCTCGTTTTTAATTCATTAAAATAGGTTTGGTTCTTGGATCCATCAATCAAATAAAATGGATCTCGTTCCGATGAAAAGATCTAATCAAGAATTTCATTATATCCCTTCCTTCTACATTATATTTTGTAT